TTCTATTGACAATTTCAAAAAACTGTTCATACTATGAGTATAATATGCTGACGATCGGGCAAATGTGCCCCCATCGTCTAGTGGTTCAGGACATCTCTCTTTCAAGGAGGCAGCGGGGATTCGACTTCCCCTGGGGGTAGGGTATTACGAAAGGAAGTTGATGGGGGATTCGTTCGAAGTCTGGAATTTTTTCTTCCTGGGTCGATGCCCGAGCGGTTAATGGGGACGGACTGTAAATTCGTTGGCAATATGCCTACGCTGGTTCAAATCCAGCTCGGCCCAATAATTCACTGATCCACCATGAAATGATATAACCCCTTTGTTCTTTCAAAATGTCTGATAAAAAAAAAAAGAAGTAAAAATTTCTGCTCTACTTGTTATTTATTTTTATTTATTTGTTATTTATTTGATTTGCTTTCTTTTTTTACCACAAATTATGATCTTTCTGACGATCTAGATTCATATCAGGATTTGTAAGTAGAAAGTCTAAGAAAAAAAGTAGAAAGAAAAAAGAGTCTTTTTTTTTTTATTGAAAGGTTGATTATCAATTGATTTTGCGATTTTTATTTGAAATAACGATTTATTTGAAATAACGAAAAGATAACTAGTAATTCGTGCCATTATCACTAAAATCTATATGCGTGTGGATATCAATATTACCTACCACTCGCACTCTGTTACAACGAGGCGATTCCAATTTAAAATCTAAACAGAAAGTGTTTGAATGAAATCAGAAGAATATGTATGCTGTATTTCGTTTCCCTGGGATTGTAGTTCAATTGGTCAGAGCACCGCCCTGTCAAGGCGGAAGCTGCGGGTTCGAGCCCCGTCAGTCCCGACAAATAACCAATAATCCAATAAAAAAAAATACATCAATTCATCTCTTCATTTTCTATAATCTGTAATAAGGGGTACAAATAGCAGAATTTCATTCCCAAAGTGGATCCTTAATATTAATATTATTTTATATAATTTATTTTCTTTATTTTCGTTTTTCATCAAAGCAAATACAAATAGGGTCATTTTCATTTCATTTCTTCAACTAGTATCGATAGAGATGGATAAAGACACATGTGGATTAGTACAATTATTGGTAGCATCATCTTCAGGATTCCAAGAGCTACCTCACTGAATTTTGCCTTTTCGATTCCTCCCGATCCGTATAATGAAATCGAATCGAGTACCCTATCTTTCCCGGTAGCACATACACAAATGGAATTCTTATTTGTACGGTACAAAATGACTTAAATTCTTTTGATAAAATCCTTTTAATCGGAAAAGTCTCTTCTTTATTCTTTTTTGGCTCTGATTTTGTGTAACCTCAATTATTTGAAACAATCTATCTCATTCAAATTGTACACTGAAGTTTTGATATATTATATGGAATATGGATCCCATTCCTAATTCAATCAAGTAAAGAGTATATTAATAAAAGAAAAATCAAATAAGGACCCTGCCTCTCTTATAGAGAGAGGAAATCGATAATCTTTTTTAAGGATTTATGCCGAAGAAAAAACAAACTATAAAAAAGTAAATTTGGTAGAATATTCGATTTTTTTTTTATACTGTACTAGGACTTATCTTTATCGCACTTTTTTTTGTTTGTTTGTAACTTATGTAAGTTTAAAGAGGATTAGATGATACTTAGTCAGATGATTGTATAAGGAAGGAGATAGTTTTATAGAAAAGAATAGAAAAGATAGAAAAGATAGAAAAGAAAGAATGGAAAAGAATGATAAATAAAGTAACAAAGTAAGAAAATTTTCGATTGGGTCAGGAATACTTTTTTGGATTTGGTATGAATAAATGATCTTTCTATGTTATACTATTCAATTCTCGACGATAAATCGATTTGAGAGTTCAGATATTGTTATTCATGATATTGATCTGATTTGATATCATCGAGATGGAATTCATCCCATTGAATTTAGAGGCGAAAGATTTATCATCTCTTATGGGATTAAATCCCGAATTATTGTGAAGTAAAGAAAAACGAAACGATGACATTATGGAAGTAAATATTCTCGCATTTATTGCTACTGCACTGTTCATTCTAGTTCCTACTGCTTTTTTACTTATAATATATGTAAAAACTGTTAGTCAAAGTGATTAATTTGAATGAAACTTGACTTCTTAGTTCTTATCAATATCAAGAATTAACGAAATAAAATGAAAATAATTCCAATTTTGTGTTTTAGCTGAAATGAGCGAACTAGAATCAGCAGGATTCTATGAGACCCGATAGTATGGTAGAAAGTAATATATTTACTACCATACTATCTATTTTTGTTATTCTAGTATACTAGAATATAAAGTGGTACTGGGCTTAATATGGATCAATCTAGAATGTCATCTTCATATATAGATAGATATCTAGACAATAGATATTAATTATCTATATGGAATGTAGATAAGGTTCAAATTGGATTTCTTTTTTTCATATGTTTGATTTGTGTTGGTTCCAATTAATAATTAATCTGGAATAGTTGAAAGGCGCCTCTTACTCTTATGATTCTAATTCCTGGATTTCTTATTATTGTCAATATGAATCCCGGAATCCATTGAAATAATAAAATCAATGAAAAGAAAAAAAAAGAATAGTCGGGGTATGTATTAATAAAAGAAAATCAAGAAATCTTTTTTTAGCATTCCATTGATTGAACAGTTGACAAATCATCCAAGGAAAGGAGTTTTTTTCAGATTTCGACGAAAAGAAAAGGATTAGTAAACCTCGCCAATTTGAAATCTTTGAATCATAATATGAAATGAGTCAAGTCAATAAAGTATAGCATAAATCGAATTTATAAATTTATAAAACGAAAATAATAAAAAAAATACTAAACTAAGTACTAAGTACGCAATATGTGACTTCTCCAAGAAAATATCTTAGTATGCGGAGTATCCCCTTAGAGAATCAGTATGTCTATTTTATTTCCCGTAGAAAATCTTAATTTAATAACTTTTAAATAACTAAAAAAAGAACTACTTTCTTTTGTCTTTGAACCAGAAAAAGGCAAACAAATAAAAAGTAAAAAAGGTCCCGCTGTTCCTTATTATCCATATATAACTCTGATAAGAGCCGGTTTATCATAATATAATAAAGAATTTAGGAAGAATTCGGTTGGAATAACTTTCCTATCATTTGTATTCTTTTTACTTTTGAAGTATGAACACTGGAATCATTAAAATATTTATTTGATTATGATTAAAAGGGTATTATTCAAATATTATTCATATCGAATCGAATAGAATTTTGAAATTGAATTCAATTATTGAATTCAATTTCAATATTTCACTATAAATTGTTCAATTTAAAATTTAAAATAGTTAAATTTAAAAGTCTTTGCGGAACGATCTATAAAAGAATTGATAGAGTTGCATTTCTCAACTCAATTAGTAGTATCCCTAGATCAATTAGTAGTATCCCTAGAGTCCACTTCTTCCCCATACTACGAGTGAAAGGGAAAATGTAAAGACTACCATCAAAGCAGCCCAAGCGAGACTTACTATATCCATGTGAATTATGTCCCCTATCTCTATGAATATGAAGGAATTTTGCTAGTATTGTTCACTTTTTTCCATTATTTTTCACTAATAATAGTGACTATTAATAATAATAGTCACTAATAATAATATTATTATCGCTGGTGCAGAGTAAAAAAAAAGATTTTGTCCAATACCATTGATAAAACAATCCAAAAAATCTAATTCAATTAATTATAAGAAGTTCTTATATGAGTGCTAGTAGAATCGGGAAAGATTAAGGGCAAATAAAATCAAAATAAGTAGCGGCGCTCTTGGAAATATCACGAGTCTTTTTCCTCCGCTGTTTCTATTGGGGACAATCTATCAGCAAACCAGAATAAGGTATTTCCCCTCTTTTGTTGATCAGGCGACACCCGGATTTGAACTGGGGAAAAAGGATTTGCAGTCCCCCGCCTTACCACTCGGCCATGTCGCCAAGGCAATAGAAAATAGAAATCAAAAATAGAAGAAAATATCCTCCCCCTTCTTTGTTTTTTCTTACTAAACTTCTTTTTTTTGCAATTGTATCTTGAATCCCATTTTTCTTAATCTGAATCCCTTTCCTAAAACTAAAATAAATCCTTCTTTTTTTGGATTGGATCCATCTCTTTGATTACTTTTCTATAGTATGTCAAAACACGCACTATCTGAATTCTTTCTCCTTTCTATTGAAAGGAAAAATTAAATGTGAATTTTCAGTGACAAAAGCCAAAATTCAGGACAAATTGGAACCGTTAACTATTGAATGAAAATTCATGAACGATTCTCGAATTTGAATCTAAAATTGTATTTCCCGAATTATAATTATATAAGAAAATCAAAATGGATATCTAACTATCCAGTATTGATTCTTTTCAATAATTCAATAAAAAAAATCAATAAAAAAAAAAGCCTTATCCATTTCAATTATAACAACAATTATGAGTATATGTAAACCCCAGAACATAAATTATTACACGTATACCGCTAATCAGATATCTTATCTGTTTATGATTCCTATAGAAAATCGATATTTTGCTAGAACACGCCATGCGCTGTACAGAATAGACCCGCAATACAAGGAAAGACATATATAGGTAGCTATAGTTCTATCCGCGTATGCTTAATAAAGCCTTCTTCTGCGCTTGAACAAACTCTATTAAAATAAAAAAAAATATCTCTGAAAAAAAAAGCAAAAAAGCTAAGTGTTAAAAAAACAATTTTATATTGTTTCTAACTATTGGATTTTTATCTCATCGAAGAGATAAAATCACGAATTATGTATTTCACTGGTATCTAATTGTATTGGAATATGTAATATCATAAATAATAGTAGAAATTGAATCCCTTTTTGTTATTCTATATAAAATAGAAAATTCCATAAGTCTAAGTTAAGTGGAATTTCTCAATTCTTTTCCAGTTGTATCTGTTGCAAATTCCAATTTGAGTAGAAAATCCAAATTCGCTTTACTTTATTCCTCCGTTCATACGTATTT